GAGTAGATACTGTTACTTTCTCTCGAACCATAGTATATTATTTGATCAAATCATTGAATTATTTATTTCTCTTGAAATCTCTTCAATGTTTATTTTTACACACGTCTTTTTTTAGGAGGCCTACAGCCATTATGTGGCATAGGAGTTACATCCCGTATGAAACTTAATAGTATACCACTTCTACGAATAGCTCTTAATGCCGCATCTCTTCCGAGACCCGGGCCTTTTATCATAACTTCTGCTCGTTGCATACCTTGATCCACTACTGTCCGAATAGCATTTCCTGCTGCGGTTTGAGCGGCAAATGGTGTACCCCTTCTTGTACCCTTGAATCCACAAGCCCCGGCAGAGGACCAAGAAATTACTCGACCCCGTACATCTGTAACAGTCACAATGGTATTGTTGAAACTTGCTTGAACATGAATAACTCCCTTGGGGATTCTACGTGTATTCTTACGTGAACCAATACGTCTATTTCTACGCGAACCAATTTTTGGTATAGGTTTTGCCATATTTTATCATCTCATAAATATAAGTCAGAGATATATGGATATATCCATTTCATGTCAAAACAGATCCTTATTCTTTTTTTTTTTTTTTTTACTTATTTTATTTATTTATTTATTTGTACATCTGTACATCGGGTCCTTTAGATTTCGAGAGTCTTTTTGTTTTAGAAAGATTATCCTTGTCTTTGTTTATGTCTCGGGTTAGAACAAATTACTATAATTCGTCCCCGCCTACGGATCAATCGACATTTTTCACAAATTTTACGAACGGAGGCCCTTATTTTCATATTTGTCATTCCTTTTTTTAATTCCGAATCTACTTATTGGAAGAAAATAAGTTTCTTGAAATTTTTAATTTCGAATTGTATCCTCACGAAAGAATGTTGAAATTGAAAAAACCGCCTAATCATTCAAGTCTTTGCTTTGGAGTCTCTAAATTATACGCCCTTTGGTTGAATCATAAGGACTTACCTCAATTTTTAGTCTATTTCCTGGTAGTATACGTATAAAACTACATGAAATCCTTTACGAAACAAAAACCAGAATAATTTTTTTGTTATCTAAACGAATCCGGAAGATACATACCATCGGTAAGTTGTTCGGTAATTAAACCCTCATGAATCCATTTTTGTTGTTTCATTCCAAGTAAAACCGCTTTGAAGTATCAACTAATGTAAGAGGGATAATATTATAAACTTGTCCTTTCTCTTTTTTCACAAATATGACCGTGTCGGCTATTATAAAGATTACCATATATAACACAAAACTTCTCCGCCGATTCCTTCTAGTCGAGCCTTTCGGTCTGTCATTATACCTCGAGAAGTAGAAAGAATTACAACCCCCATTCCGCCTAAAATTCTAGGAATTCGTTGATAGTTAGAATATATTCGTAGACCGGGTCGACTGATCCGTTTTAAATTTAAAACAGTTCTATATGGTCCTTTCCTATTTCTTCTATGTCGTAGGGTTAAAACCAAAAAATATTTATTGCTTTCTTGATGTTTTCTCACGTTTTCAATAAAACCTTCTTGTAAAAGGATTTTAACAATATTTTCAGTGATGTTAGTAGATGGTATTCGAACTGTTCTTTTTTTATTCATGTCAGCATTTCGTATAGAGGTTATTATGTCAGCAATAGTGTCTTTACTCATGATAAACTAAGATTTTTGTTTCCCCCTAATTTTGATATAATCAACATGCTCTTTTTCTTTTTTTCTTAATTTTTTAATATTTATGAATTCTTTTTTTTTTTTTTTTTATTTATGAATTATTAAAGATATATACGTGATAGATAAACAATTTACTAATTAATTAAATAAATTTAATCAATTTCATTCAAATACTATATTAAGGTCTTCCCCTATAATACTTCAGGTGCTAATGAAACTATTTTAGTGAAATTTAACTGTCTTAATTCCCGGGCGATCGCGCCGAAAATTCGGGTTCCTTTTGGATTTCCTTCTTGATCAATAACAACCGCAGCGTTGTCATCATATCGTATTATCATACCGTTGTCGCGTTTGAGTTCTTTACAAGTACGTACAATGACAGCTCGGACCACTTCTGATCTTTCTAGAGGTGTATTTGGTACTGCTTCCTTGATTACAGCAACAATAATGTCACCAATATGAGCATATCGTCGATTACTAGCTCCTATGATTCGAATACACATCAATTCTCGGGCCCCGCTGTTATCCGCTACATTCAAATAGGTTTGAGGTTGAATCATATCATTTTTTTATCGGTTTTTTCTTTTTCAATGCAAAGGTATAAATAAAAAAAAGAAATATTATTTGTTCAAAACAAAAAAAGAAACCTGCAATTGTTTTTTTTTTTCATCCCCAAAACCCCTTTCGTTTGTTTCTACATTCCTATCCAGAAAGAATGAATTGAGTTCGTATAGGCATTTTAGATGCCGCTATTGAAATAGCCCTTCTAGCTATATTTTCTGCTACTCCGCTCATTTCATAAAGTATTCTACCGGGTTTAACGACAGCTACCCAATATTCGGGAGATCCTTTCCCCGAACCCATACGTGTTTCTGTAGGTCTTACTGTAACAGGTTTGTCTGGAAATATGCGTACCCATATTTTTCCACCGCGGCGTGCATTTCGTGTCATTGCTCGCCGCCCTGCTTCTATTTGTCTAGATGTGATCCAAGCGGGTTCAAGCGCTTGAAGAGCATATCTACCGAAGCAAATACGATTACCTCGATAAGATATTCCTTTCATTCTTCCTCTGTGTTGTTTACGGAATCTGGTTCTTTTGGGGTTATAGTTGATGGTTGTTTAGCAATTCCATCCATCTCTACTACAGAACCGGACACGAGAGTTTCTTCTCATCCAGCTCCTCGCGAATTAAACAATAAAAAAAAAATTAAACAAAAAAAAATACACGGTTAATAATATATGGAATCGTGGGATTCTTTGAAATTTGATCTAATCGATTATAAATTAGAAATTTTTTGTGTTTTAATATATAATTTAACACGTATTCTTTTAATATATAATTTAACACGTATTCTATTTATAGATAATGTCGTTTTGGTAGAACGCTATAATGAATCTTTATTTTGTTTTTCCTTTTATTTCGAATCGACTAAAATTTAGAAATAAAAAAAAATTCGCGGGCGAATATTTACTCTTTCAACATTCAGTTGTAAGATTAGTCTATGACATGACCTCTCAGAATAAATGAATAGGTTTCTGGTTCGTTCCGCCATCCTACTCAATGAATCATTAGGATTCGTTTTCAATAGAATCTTATGCATTCACAGGTTCTGTCGTTCCCACCACTTCTCGATTAATGATTAGGTCTGAATTTTACAACGGAGCCTCCAATTAAATTTATTCTTGAGTCAACCTTCTCAGTCTTTATTGGCTCGGGGCTCTTGATTTTTTGTTCTATGCACGGATTTGTCTAATTATGGATCAATCAGTATTGATGCTTTATTACATTCCCTTTATATGAGATGACTCATAGACCTTACATATTGGAATTATATATCATTAATATTCTTTTTCTATCTTTCTCTCACCCTTCCATTTATCTGTATACTTTATATTGCTTTACAACCCATAATCAGATTTTTTTTTTTTTTTTTATGTAAAAAAGATTTCAGTTGCTACAATGATATGACTTATATATCATATCTTGACTGGTTCTTTCTATCCAGATAACACGAAGTGATGAGTTGGTTATTAGTTCTATAGTTATCAGTTTGTACTATGGGCTGTCCATTTTTTGGAATCCCAACCCTAAAAAAACCAACGAGTCACACACTAAGCATAGCAATTATATCAAATGATTAATCGAATTTTTATTCAACCTTATAGAATTGTTCTTTTTTTTTTTTTTTCTTATTTACCAGAAAAAGAATGAAAGAGTTTGCCATTTTTTGTTTTATCACCAGATATAACTAAATATAAGTCAAGTAAGTTCTTATTATTCCTCGTCTACAAATATCCAAATTTTGATGCCTAATACCCCATAGATAGTTCGAACTGCATAGGAACAATAATCAATTTTAGCTCGAATGGTTTGTAGAGGAACTCTACCTTCTCGGATCCATTCAACACGTGCAATTTCTTTTCCGTCGATACGCCCTGCAATTTGTACTTGAATCCCTTTTGTACCTGCCTGTTCAGTTAATTCAATAGCTTTTTTCATTGCTTTGCGAAATGAAACTCTATTCTTTAATTGTCCGGCTATAAATTCTGCAAGAATATTGGGGTGCCCGTAAGGATTTGCAATTCTTGTAATAGCAATGTTGAGTTTTCGGTTTACACAATTGAGTTCTTTTTGTACATGCGTCTGTAATTCTTCGATTCTTCGAGTCCTGTCTTCTATTAATAACTTGGGGAATCCCATATAGATTATGACCTGAATCAAATCGATTCTTTTTTGAATCTCTATACGTGCAATTCCCTCTACATTAGAGGATATTTTCATATTATTTTGCACATAATTTTTGATACAATCTCGTATTTTTTGATCTTCTTGTAGATCCTTTGAATAATTTTTTGGTTGTGCAAACCAAAGAGAATGATGACCTTGGGTTGCACCAAGTCTGAAACCAAGTGGATTTATTTTTTGTCCCATAATCCCCCACTACTATATATATCGTGAAACGTGACATCCGTTTGTATTTTTTTTTTATTCATTCGATTTTTTTTAAGCATAACATAATATAGCGTATTTGTATTTTTTATAATATAAAATATTCTTCCTTTAAGTATTCCTCAGCTCTAATTTATAGAATTTCCTTTTATCTATTTCTTCCTCTTCATCTAAAGATATATCTTTCAATACAATAGTTATATGACAAGTGGATCTTTTTATAGGATAACCCCGTCCTCGAGCCCGGGGCTTTAATTTTTTCACAGTTGTGCCCTCGTTGACTTCGGCTTTACTAATGATTAAACTTGTTTCGTTCAAACCCTTATTGTGATTAGCATTTGCTGCTGCAGAATAAACCAATTTTAAAATGGC